AAGAGTTGAGTAAATGAAAAATCCAAAGGGGGTTCATGGCCAAGGGAAAAGATGTCCGAATAACGGTTATTTTGGAATGTACCGGTTGTGTTCGAAACGGTCTTAATAAGGTAGCAACGGGTATTTCCAGATATATTACTGAAAAGAATCGTCACAACACGCCTAATCGATTGGAATTGAGAAAATTCTGTCCATTTTGTTACAAACATATGATTCATGGGGAGATAAAGAAATAGATCGAATCGAGCACTTGTATGTAACCCTTCCAAGGAAGGGTAAAAATGACATTTCTATATAGAACATAGTTAAATATTCTATATATAACATAATTAAATATAAACAAACCAAATCCTATTTATTCTAATTCATTTTAGATCCGACCGAAATAGGATTTTCGGGATAAGGAATAAACTAAACAAACCATGGATAAATCCAAGCGGCCTTTTCTTAAATCCAAGCGATCTTTTCGTAGGCGTTTGCCCCCGATTCAATCGGGGGATCGAATTGATTATAGAAACATGAGTTTAATTAGTCGATTTATTAGCGAACAAGGAAAAATATTATCTAGACGGGTGAATAGATTGACCTTGAAACAACAACGATTAATTACTATTGCTATAAAACAAGCTCGTATTTTATCTTTGTTACCTTTTCTTAATAATGAGAAACAGTTTGAAAGAACCGAGTCGACCACCAGAACTGCGGGTCTTCGAGCCAGAAATAAATAGGCTTACTCTTTCTTCACTTGACTAAAAAAAAGTAAAATCCGAACTCAAAAGCAGATTGATGTTTTGTTCGAAAAATATGAAAAATATGGATTGAATTATCGTGTCGTAAGAAAAAAAAGAATCGGGCAAGAATAAAGATTTTTTTTGAGTGTGTTCGTTCAGTTTTACTTTTACTATTTTTTTATCATATTTATTTTGACTTTACCCTCCCGGAGTTCATTCTCCGGGGAACTCCGTTTAAATTATTCCGGTGGATTCTTTCCAATCTACTTCTTTTATGATCTCATTGGAAATCATATAAAGACAATTTTTATTTGATATAGCTATTTGTGCAAGTATTTTACGATTAAGAAGCACCTGTTTCTTATATAGGTCGTGTATTAATCTACTATAACTATAGGATACCCCTATTTCACGAATTACTGCGTTTATTCGAGTGATCCACAAACGGCGAAAATTTATCTTTTGCTTATCCCTATCCCGATGCGACGAAACCAAAGCTCTTATTTTCTGTTGAGTAATTGTTCGAGTAAGTCTTGAATGAGCTCCTCGAAAGCTTGATGCAAATAAACGAATTTTTGTTCTACGTCTCCGAGCTATATTTCCCCGTCTAATTCTGGTCATTGAATAAATGAAACTTTGACGAATAACTAATAGATTTACTTTCTTTCAGTTATTCTTTTTCCCTTTCCTAGTCTATTAATAACAAAGCTTTTTTCCAATGTATAAACTAAAAATTCCAATGACTTTGGCTACTATAACCTTCCCGACCGCTATTTTTCTTTTTTCTAGACATTTCACTTCGAAATAAGAAATTTCATTTTACTAGGTATCAAAATATAATAAATAAAAAATATAAATGGATAAAGAAATAGTGGCTTCCTTCGTTTATATGGTTACTTCTTAAACGGTGAGGTTTTCTCTATACACCGGAGCCTTTACTTCATTTAATCAATGTTATTGGTAACTTGTATAGTTCACATTCTTTGGCTCTACCCATGAATTATCCAGTAATAGGTCTTTCACGATTAGATCTACTTACACAGTAACGGTATTTAATTATGAAAGTTGGCTGGGTAGCTAACCCTGTTAGTCCGTTCTTGCAAGAGGGGCCTAAGTTTTATGTTTTTATTTTTAAGTAGGATTTTCTCCGCTTAATGGATAACCATTTGCTACCAATGGAGAATTGCTTCTCATCTTAAATTGAGGTGATTGGATTTGCACCAATGGAAACCATAAATTTCATACACAATAGAATGGATAGATTTTTTTTTATACTGAATTGAACGGACTTCTTTTTCTATTCTATCCTATTCCCCGGTACTGATCATTGATACTAGAAAAGGTTTTCTTTCTTTTATCCCAGCTCATGATCTGAACGAGTCGCACATACACCCTAGTACATGTTCCTCGACGCTGAGGGCATCCCCGAAGCGCGGGGGATTTTGTGACATTTCTGATTGGCTGTCTTGTATTTCTAATAAGTTGTTTAATAGTTGGCATGTTGAATCATATCATATAAATAATGGGCTGGTTTAGATCGATCCTAACCTGATGATTTTTAATTACTTCTATTTAATTTTCTAGTAAATTCAGCAAAAATATAAAATAGGAAATCGAGAATTTGCGCGAAAAAAATCCGGGCTTTTCACTCAACCACCGCTACAACATCAACAATTCCATAAGCTTGGGCTTCTGTTGCTGACATAAAAACATCTCTTTCCATGTCTTCCGAGACAACCCATAAGGGTTTGTCCGTTCTTTGTACATAA